ATTCGACCTCCTAGAGTTCAACTCCCGCTCTCAACCCATGAACAATATGAGTCCGAAGCTTCTTTCGTAACTCCCGGAATTTCTTCGTAGTGACTCCGTTCCATGCCTCATTTCATAGGGAAGCCCAAAGTGGCTCTATTTCATTCTATTTCACTTCCTAGCACTTCCTATCATTTAATATCCATCCCTTTGGTCTTATTTACATAAGAGATGTCATTTATAGTCTATCTCTTTCTATATATGGAAAGTCAAGAAATTCTCATCGAAACATCGAGAAATTGTGCATATAGAAAACTCTAAAGAAAGAAAAAAAGGAGACCCATGCCATGATTTTCAAATCTTTTCTACCTTTTCTACTTAGTAGTCTAAGTTTCTCGATGAGGATAATTAATTCGGTCGTTGTGGTCGGACTCTATTATGGATTTCTGACCACATTCTCCATAGGTCCCTCTTAGATCTTCTTTCTTCAATCTTGGATTAGGGAAGAAGGAGATATTCGCGACTACTGGCGGTTTCATTATGGGGCAGCTCATGATCTTCATATCGATCTATTATCCACCTCTGCATCTATTCTTTCTTAGCTAAACGGGTGGAAGATCCATCCAATTTGGTTATATCATGGACTCGAAAAGCGGATCTGAATGTGACTGAAATGCACGATCTTCACAGGTATCACTTTTCACGATACCTAAAAGATGGAATAGCGATTTTCGAACCATTTCCTATACGAGAATGGTTTCCATTACTTTGAGAAATGGATTCTATATCAAACTATAGCTATTGCATTAAAGAAGAAAAGAAACTAATAGAAGTCGAAGACGCGGAATGGTAGTGAATAGAGAGAAAGATTCTTCTGATTTTCTTGTTCCTGAAAATATTCTATCTATCTCCTAGACGCCGTAGAGAATTGAGAATTTTCATGTCTTTCAATTCTCGTACTCGTAATTGGAAAGTTACGGAAGGAGGTCCATCATTTTGCAATGAAAACAACATAAAAAACTCTGGACAATTTCGAAATCAGGCCAAGCGTCTTAATACATATGCAAAAAAATTCATTATTGGCCCACCATTGATTAGAAGATTTAGCTTGTATGAATCGCTATTGGTTTGATACGAATAATGGCAGTCGTTTCAGTATGTTAAGGATACAGATGTATCCACAATTCATTTAGAGTTACTTAATAGCCTATTTCTTATACCATATCTCTATCCCGTGAAATTCTCGAGCCGAAAGATGGATGCATATGCTGTGTTTCATTTTGCTAAACGATATCAATTAAATGGTGTATCAATTCCATAAATTGGATATAGCAATAAATAAATCAGCAAAATTCTTTTATTTTAGATAGAAGAAATGTTTCTTCTATCTAAAATAAAAGAATGTACCCTTCTATCCAAATCCAATTTGCATCGATAAAATAAATCCAAATTCCAGTAGTAGATGAATAATTGCAAATTTTTGTGTGTACGAGATTAGAATAACTTCAAAATAACTGACATAATTTTGTATTTTTCCTGATCAGAAAAATACATGAAAAAGAAAGGAGGTAGAAAAATTTTGGGATTTATGGTTAAAGAAGAAAAAGAAGAAAACAGGGGTTCTGTTGAATTTCAAGTATTCAGTTTCACCAATAAGATACGGAGACTTGCTTCACATTTGGAATTACACAAAAAAGATTTTTCATCGGAAAGAGGTCTACGAAGACTTTTGGGAAAACGTCAACGTTTGCTGGCTTATTTGGCAAAGAAAAATAGAGTACGTTATAAGAAATTAATCAGTCAGTTGGATATTCGGGAGAAGTAATTTAATCGTTCGAATTTTTTTCTTATTTTATTAGTAGTCTTATAGTAGTCTTAGATTTTTCATTTTGATGAGCCTCGTTTTGAGGAATTCATGGAATAATCCATTTTCATGGAATAATGAATTAAGGAAGAAAGGATATGAGTCTACCGCTTACAAGAAAAGATCTCATGATAGTCAATATGGGCCCTCAGCACCCATCAATGCATGGTGTTCTTCGACTGATCGTTACTCTCGATGGTGAAGATGTTATTGATTGTGAACCCATATTAGGCTATTTACACAGAGGAATGGAAAAAATCGCGGAAAACCGAACTATTATACAATACTTACCTTATGTAACACGGTGGGATTATTTAGCTACTATGTTTACAGAAGCAATAACGGTAAATGCACCAGAATTCTTGGAGAATATTCAAATACCCCAAAGAGCCAGCTATATTAGGGTAATTATGTTAGAGTTGAGCCGTATAGCTTCTCACTTGTTATGGCTTGGACCTTTTATGGCGGATCTAGGCGCACAGACCCCTTTTTTCTATATTTTTAGAGAGAGAGAATTGATATATGATCTATTTGAAGCTGCTACAGGTATGCGAATGATGCATAATTACTTTCGCATCGGAGGGGTAGCCGCCGATCTACCTTATGGATGGGTCGATAAATGTTTAGATTTCTGTGATTATTTTTTACGAGGAGTTGTTGAATATCAACAACTTATTACACGGAATCCCGTTTTTTTAGAACGAGTTGAAGGAGTCGGTTTTATTAGCGGAGAAGAAGCAGTAAATTGGGGCTTATCGGGACCGATGTTACGAGCTTCTGGAATACAATGGGATCTTCGTAAAGTTGATCCTTATGAGTCTTACAACCAATTCGATTGGAAAGTCCAATGGCAAAAAGAAGGGGATTCATTAGCTCGCTATTTAGTACGAATGGGTGAAATGAGGGAATCCATCAAAATTATTCAACAGGCTGTAGAGAAAATTCCTGGAGGCCCTTATGAGAATTTAGAAGTCCGACGCTTTAAGAAAACAAAGAATTCCGAATGGAATGATTTTGAATATCGATTTCTTGGTAAAAAACCTTCGCCCAATTTTGAATTGTCAAAGCAAGAGCTTTATGTAAGAGTGGAAGCTCCAAAAGGTGAATTAGGAATTTATCTGGTAGGAGATGATAGTCTTTTCCCCTGGAGATGGAAAATTCGTCCACCCGGTTTTATTAATTTGCAAATTCTTCCTCAACTAGTTAAAAAAATGAAATTGGCTGATATCATGACGATATTAGGTAGTATAGATATCATTATGGGGGAAGTTGATCGTTGAAATGATAATAGATAGGGTAGAGATAGAAACTATCAATTCTTTTTCGAAATCGGAATTATTAAAAGAAGTCTATGGACTGATATGGATTCTACCCATTTTGACCCTCCTACTGGGAATCACAATAGAAGTACTCGTAATTGTGTGGTTAGAAAGAGAAATATCCGCATCGATACAACAACGTATTGGTCCTGAATATGCTGGCCCCCTGGGACTGCTTCAAGCTATAGCCGATGGAACTAAGCTACTTTTTAAGGAGGATATCCTGCCATCCCGAGGAGATATTCCTTTATTTAGCATTGGACCTTCTATAGCGGTCATATCAATTTTATTAAGTTTTTTAGTTATCCCTTTGGGATATCGTTTTGTTTTAGCCGATCTTAGTATTGGTGTTTTTTTATGGATTGCCATTTCAAGTATTGCTCCTATTGGTCTTCTTATGGCAGGATATAGCTCAAATAATAAATATTCTTTTTCAGGCGGTCTACGAGCTGCTGCTCAATCTATTAGTTATGAAATACCATTAACTTTTTGTGTGCTAGCAATATCTCTACGTGTGATTCGTTAAAATAGGATCTTTTTCCTCCAAAATCCATTGAATATTTATCTTCCTTTTCTTATTCTGTATTCGGGTTGGTAAGTTAAACTAGATAGCTATATGAGTGAAACAAAACAGCTTATTAATTTGTAGTAAAAAGAAAAAATCTCATTTCCTACGTACAAGAAAAAAGTTGAAGTAAACATAAGTAGTGTAAACTCTTTACCCCAAGGTTGAGATTTTTTGATTAGTCATCATATCTTGAAGCGGGCAAGAATAAAGGATTCGCGATATGGAATTCCATTACTAGAATATTCCGAGTTATTACTATAACTTAGAATCATAAGGGGAATCCATCAAAAATTAGTGAGGGGTTAGGAACACTAAAGTACATAAAGGATTAGTAATGAGGGAATCTAAGGCATTAGAGATTTTTCCTCATAAAAGGAATCATAATAAGGACTTGAAATTGGTGGAAATGATCAAGTAGTACTTTCTTCGGATTCCGATCCAGAGTATGTTCCCTTTCACTTGTTAAAGAAATGGCTATCAAGAACGAATTAATCCTTTATTCCTTTTTTCTTTTTAAGTACCCTTCCCCGGGGAAAGAAGAATAGGACAAAAGATATGGAATGCAATACAAAAAAAAGATATTTATTTATTCTTTCCTTCCTCTATTCATATTAATACAGAATTCCTCATGAATTAATCCCTAATTCTTTTCATTTATTAATTGCTATAACGAGTGTTTTATTCCAAGATTAAGTTATTACTGAACAAAGAAAAATTTTCATTATATTATAAAGGACGAGATCAATTCGGAAGCGCTTTTTCTTATTCTAGCAGACGGAATTCCTTTGGTCTAATTTAGGACTTTCCAATCGATTTTATCTTACCTAATTCTATCTATGCCCAGGGGGATAATACCGAAACGAAACAACCCTTTCCTTTTTTCTGATCATAGAGAAGCCGTATGAAGCTAAGGTTTCATGTACGGTTTTGGAATAGCGGTGGGAACTGTGATGTTATCATCGACTATGATTATCTAACAGTTCAAGTACAGTTGATATAGTTGAAGCACAGTCAAAATATGGTTTTTTTGGATGGAATCTTTGGCGTCAGCCTATAGGTTTTCTGGTTTTTCTAATTTCTTCTTTGGCAGAATGTGAAAGATTACCCTTTGATTTACCAGAAGCGGAGGAAGAATTAGTAGCAGGTTATCAAACCGAATATTCCGGTATCAAATATGGTTTATTTTATCTTGTTTCTTACCTAAATTTATTAGTTTCCTCTTTATTTGTAACAGTTCTCTACTTAGGCGGGTGGAATTTCTCTATTCCCTATATATCCTTTTTTGAATTTTTCCAAATGAATAAAATGGTTGGAATTTTGGAAATGACAATGGGTATCTTTATTACATTAACTAAAGCTTATTTATTTCTCTTCATTTCTATCACAATAAGATGGACTTTACCCAGGATGAGAATGGATCAGTTATTAAATCTTGGATGGAAATTTCTTTTACCTATTTCCCTGGGCAATCTCTTATTAACAACTTCTTCCCAACTTGTTTCACTATAAATAAGATAATACAATAACAGTAAGAATATTTTCAACACAAAAGTTCTCTCAAACAAGAGAAAGAAACATACCTTTTTCATAGATATTTAGAATATGTTCCCTATGGTAACTGGGTTCATGAGTTATGGTCAACAAACAATACGCGCTGCAAGGTACATTGGTCAAAGTTTCATAATTACCTTATCCCACACAAATCGTTTACCTATAACGATTCACTACCCTTATGAAAAATCAATTACATCGGAGCGTTTCCGGGGGCGAATCCACTTTGAATTTGATAAATGTATTGCTTGTGAAGTATGTGTTCGCGTATGCCCGATAGATCTACCCCTTGTGGATTGGAGATTTGAAAAGGATATTAAAAGGAAACAATTGCTTAATTATAGTATTGATTTCGGAGTTTGTATATTTTGTGGTAATTGTGTTGAGTACTGCCCGACAAGCTGTTTATCAATGACTGAAGAATATGAACTTTCTACTTATGATCGTCATGAATTGAATTACAATCAAATTGCTTTGAGTCGGTTACCAATCTCCATAATGGGAGATTACACAATTCAAACAATTAGGAATTCGACTCAAAGTAAAATAGACGAAGAAAAATCTTGGAATTCAAGAACGGTTACTAATTATTAGTTACTAGGATTTTTCTTTTTTGTTAGAAAAATCCAATAGTTTTTTATTAACTATAAAGAAAAACGAATAACTACTGCTTATTGCAAATTATTCCTGATTTAAAATGAGAGTAGATTTTCGTGATGTGATTTCTAACTATACAACTTATATACAAAAAAATATCCTAATCCCTTTTTCCTTCCTTGAATCTTTTAGTTTTAGTCAGTTCATGAAAAATTTTATACTATTAATTTCTTCTTATCCATAATGGATTTACCTGGACCAATACATGAGATTCTTGTGCTATTTGGGGGATTTGTTCTTCTACTAGGAGGTCTAGGAGTAGTATTACTTACCAACCCAATTTATTCTGCCTTTTCGCTGGGATTAGTTCTTGTTTGTATATCCTTATTCTATATTTTATTGAATTCCTACTTTGTAGCTGTCGCACAACTTCTTATTTATGTGGGAGCTATAAATGTTTTGATCATATTTGCCGTAATGTTCGTAAATGGCTCAGAATGGTCTAAAAATAAGAATTATTGGACTATTGGAGATGGGTTCACTTCACTCGTTTGTATAACTATTCTTTTTTCACTAATGACTACTATCCCAGATACGTCATGGTATGGAATTCTTTGGACTACAAGATCAAACCAAATAGTAGAACAGGGTCTCATAAATAACGTTCAACAAATTGGGATTCATTTAGCAACTGATTTTTATCTTCCGTTTGAACTCATTTCCATAATTCTTCTAGTTTCTTTAATAGGTGCAATTACTATGGCTCGGCAATAAGAAATACTTAGAATTAGTCAAAATTCTTAGAATTTCAAATCGAAAATAAATAACTAAAGAATCACAATTTTGATTTAGTAAAACCCATCTACTGCCAACAAATACCTTCTTTTCTCTTTTGTTGTGTAACTGTTCTATTCTAATTAATGGAATCGGTTCAATTCTTGTCCTCATATTGAAATGAATCGAGATTGATAAGGAGTTAGTTAATGATGTTTGAGCATGTACTTTTTTTTAGTGTCTATTTATTTTCGATTGGTATCTATGGATTGATCACAAGCCGAAACATGGTTAGAGCTCTAATATGTCTTGAACTTATACTGAATTCAATTAATCTAAATCTCGTAACATTTTCTGATCTATTTGATAGTCGCCAATTAAAAGGAGACATTTTCGCAATTTTTGTTATAGCCCTTGCGGCTGCTGAAGCAGCTATTGGACTATCCATTCTTTCTTCCATCCATCGTAACAAGAAATCAACTCGTATCAATCAATCTAATTTTTTGAATAATTAGACATAAAATCCTCTAAACAAAGGCGCACATATAATAATAATATCAAATATTAAGATGAATAGAAATCGAATACTATTTTCTTATTATTTTATAATATCTATTTTTTGATTAGGTTATTACATAGTATTCTTTTTTACTTATTGAATTTTTGCAATTCATTGATATTGCAATTTGAATATTGCAATAATTTATATTGAAAAGACGATAGCCAATAAATTGGCTAATTCGAATTCGTATGTACAATTCGTATAATTATGATTGTTGAAGCCAAAAATTCAAGTCTCTTGGCTCTTTTCACGCTTTCTCACAAACGGATTAAGAAATATATTGCATTATTTTATTTATTTATTTGTTGAAGTTTGGATAAACCATTGCTTCGTCTGGTGTCTACAATACATATGACTCATATAGTACTAATTTCATTTTTACCAGATCGAAAATTTTTATGTTGAAAAGGAAAATTTATAGATCCAATGTCACATTCCGTAAAAATTTATGATACATGTATAGGATGCACTCAATGTGTACGAGCTTGTCCAACAGATGTATTAGAAATGATACCCTGGGATGGGTGTAAAGCCAAGCAAATTGCTTCCGCGCCGAGAACCGAAGATTGTGTGGGTTGTAAGAGATGCGAATCTGCCTGCCCAACAGATTTTTTAAGTGTCCGCGTTTATTTAGGGCCTGAAACAACCCGCAGCATGGCTCTATCTTATTGATACGTTACAAAAAACTCCACTTGAATCGTCTGATTCCTCTTTACCGAGGAAGCCTGTGCTCGCTTATTTCGAGCACGGGCTTTTCTGGTCAAAACATATCTTCTCTTTATCACTTTATCATGAGTTATTTTCCTTGGTTAACAATACTTGTTGTTTTGCCGATATTTGCAGGTTCATTAATTTTCTTTTTACCCCATAGGGGAAACAAAATCGTTAGGTGGTATACTATATCTATTTGTTTATTAGAATTCCTTCTAATGACTTATGCATTCTGTTATCATTTCCAATTGGAGGATCCCTTAATCCAATTAAAGGAGGATTCTAAATGGATAGATGTCTTTGATTTCCACTGGAGATTGGGAATCGATGGACTTTCATTAGGATCTATTTTATTGACAGGATTTATCACTACTTTAGCTACTTTAGCAGCTTGGCCAGTTACCCGGAATTCGCGATTATTCTATTTCCTGATGCTAGCAATGTATAGTGGTCAAATAGGATTATTTTCTTCGCGAGACCTTTTACTTTTTTTTATCATGTGGGAGTTAGAATTAATTCCTGTTTACTTACTTTTATCCATGTGGGGGGGAAAGAGGCGTCTGTATTCAGCTACAAAATTTATTTTGTATACTGCAGGCGGTTCCATTTTTTTCTTAATCGGAGTTCTAGGTATGGGCTTATATGGTTCCAACGAACCAAGATTAGATTTGGAAAGATTAATTAATCGATCATACCCTGCAACATTGGAAATACTATTTTATTTTGGCTTCCTTATTGCTTATGCTGTCAAATTGCCGATTATACCCCTACATACGTGGTTACCAGATACCCATGGGGAAGCGCATTACAGTACATGTATGCTTTTAGCGGGAATCCTATTAAAGATGGGAGCATACGGATTGATTCGGATCAATATGGAATTGTTACCTCATGCCCATTATCTATTTTCCCCCTGGTTGGTAATAATAGGAGCGATGCAAATAATCTATGCAGCTTCAACTTCTCTTGGTCAACGAAATTTCAAAAAAAGAATAGCCTACTCCTCCGTATCTCACATGGGTTTCATAATTATAGGAATTGGTTCCATAACCAACATTGGACTCAATGGAGCTATTTTACAAATACTATCCCATGGATTTATTGGTGCTACACTTTTTTTCTTGGCGGGAACGGCTTGTGATAGAATGCGTCTTGTTTATCTCGAAGAACTGGGGGGGATATCTATCCCAATGCCGAAAATTTTTACCATGTTTAGTAGCTTTTCAATGGCTTCTCTTGCCTTACCAGGAATGAGCGGTTTTGTTGCAGAATTAGTAGTATTTTTTGGACTAATTACTAGTCCAAAATTTCTGTTAATACCAAAAATGCTAATTACTTTTGTAATGGCAATTGGAATGATATTAACTCCTATTTTTTTATTATCTATGTTACGCCAGATGTTCTATGGATACAAGCTATTTCATGTTCCAAACGCAAATTTGGTGGATTCTGGACCACGAGAACTCTTTCTTTTAATCTGTATCTTTTTACCAGTAATAGGAATTGGTATTTATCCAGATTTTGTTCTCTCGCTATCGGTTGACAAGGTAGAGGCTCTCTTATCCAATTATTATCCTAAATAATTTTTTTTTTACTAGTCCGCTCTATATTCCATAGTGGAAAAACCAAATAATTCAGAAAAAAGTAAAAAAGTCTAATTAGATCTATCTCGAATTTTTGAGAACCCTTTGAGAAGGCGTTCAAGGGTTCTCAAATCAAACAAAAATGGAAAAACTTTCATTTCACGAAGGTTTTATGTTATGTAATCATTTAGATGGTAATGTAAATGCACCATAACTATGTAAACCTATTCCTAATAGATTGATACCAAAATAGCAGATCCAAATTATAAGAAATCCTATCGAAGCTACAAGTGCGGAATTCGTACCCTTCCAATTTGGATTTGTTCTACTATGTAAATAAATTGCGAATATGGTCCAAGTAATAAATGCCCAAGTTTCCTTAGGATCCCAATTCCAATAGGATCCCCACGCCTCATTAGCCCATACTGCTCCACAAAGAATACCTATGGTTAAAAGGGTAAACCCTAGGCTAATGACACGATAACTCCAAGAATCCAAACGCTCAATTAATTGATATTTGTAATAATTTGGAAATGAAGGAAAAGAGGTGTTTTTTAAAGCACTTCTTTTTACATAGAAATATTCAATCTCACTAAACTCACTAAAGAAAAATGTTTTATTTAAAACATTTTTTTTCTTTTCTAAAAAGAAATTGAAATTCTTTCGAAATTTAATGATTAGAAGAGCGGCGGATAATAAGGATCCGCACAAAAGAGTTGCATAGCTTAGTAACATCATACTGACATGCATCATTAACCACTGAGATTGTAGAGCAGGTACTAGTATTGTGGATTGATGCATTTCAGTTAAAAGACCCGACGTGGCAAAGCCTTGCGTTAAAATAGTACTTGGCGTAGTTATTGTGCTTAAATCATTTTTAGAGTTCTGTATCTTAGGAATCGTATGAAGAATATACAGAGCCCATGAAAGGAAGATCAATGACTCATATAAATTACTTAATGGAAAATGTCCCGAAGAAGCCCAACGAGAAACTAAGAATCCTGTTATAGAGAAAAAAGTAGCTATCATTCCTTTTTCTGACGAATCACGTAATCCCCCAAGTTCACGAACTAATAAGGTTATCAAATGAATTGTAATCACAATTGAAATGGTTGAGAAAGAGATATGAGTTAGTATATGTTCTAAAGTTGCAAATAGCATAAGGAGAAGGTCCCATTACAAAATTGGAAATTTCGAATTGAATCCATTTTCTAATCTATTGTATTCTTTTTTGAGAATGCCGCCACTCGGACTCGAACCGAGATGCTTGAGCACTGCTTCCTAAGAGCAGCGTGTCTACCAATTTCACCATGGCGGCTAACTTTAAATAATAGGGAAGTTAAAAGAATAATAGTTATTTTCTCGCAAATCGTCGAGATTGGGAGAGTCCATAGAATTTAGGAACATTAGAATCTTCATTAAAATGGACTTCGTTTGGTAGTATCATTGGGGATTTTTTTAACAATAAACTCTTGCTTTGCCCAATAGAAACAAAGCTTGAAAGAGTTGGAACTGTTTTTTCTCAGTTGCAATATAGAACTCATTTTTTTTCTAATTAGTTTCTCATTGAAATAAAAAAAAATCTTTCAATCTATCCATTAGAATTTCTATAATTTCATCATTAAATACAAAGAATTTTGGATTTTAGCAAAATTTCTAGAATAAAAGCCTTTATGCCCTTATTAATATGATTTACCAAGCCTAAACCTATTTTTTTGTGGATTTTTGATAAGATAGGTAGAAGTTGTAAGTCCTATTGCAAGAATACTCTACTTTTCATAATAGAATCCTCATAATAAAATATGAGGATTCTATTATGAAAAGTTCGTTGATAGGAAAAGAATACTTAGGACACAGTATACCAAAAACTTTTGTTCTATATATCAGAGGGGTTAGTTCTAAGAATATTGTACCGAGGAATTCGACACATAAAAGTACATTCATTAATTAATCCGAATTATTCATATTAAATAATTGGAATTTCTTTGGGATAGGTCAATTCAGATTATTCCAAAACCAGATTATTTGTTTGTTTGTTGCCCAGAAAAACCCTTTGGTTTTGGATGCTCGCTGCCGCTGGAAAATGATCTTGATTTTGCTAAAGAATAAGATTGTACTATGGAAAAATAAGTCTTTTTCTTCCAAAGATTTTTACGAATACGCTTTTTTGACATCGAAGTACGTTTTTTTGGAACTGCCATTCAAAAAGGAGATTACTTTTTTCTAGTTGTATGTGAAAGACATCTATTGCCGCAAATCAATTCTTCTTTCTGTTTTTTCTTAGTATTTATACTTAGATACTGAACTGAAATTCTGAATTCTTTTTTACTTTATTTTCTCTAATGCGGATAAGACAAGAATTTTTTAGCATATTTTTCATATATATTTTATACTTTGTTTTAATAATATAGAATATATACAAAGGTTTTCTATTTAAATCAATTTATATATTAAGTATACTCCATATATAGATCTACGGCCTATCCCCCATATAAGATGGGGGGATAAAAGGAAGGGAAAATTCAAATAGTTAATTAAGTTCAGAATGGTATTCCATAATGGAATTCCAATCAAAACAAAAAAAAAATACTTAGTCTCTTAAACAAGACATTCTAAAACTTAGGTAATTCTAGTCATTAGGATTTCAGTTCTATATGAAGTAAGGAATATTCGATAATTTCCTATAAACATAGGTTTTCATTGGAATTCAATCAATCAGTTACGAAACATGAGAGCTGCTTCATCTTCATTTTAATAGAAAGAAATACAAAAATGAATAGAAAGTAAAATGATTCAATCCTTTTTTGTATTTTAACAAATATCCTTCTTTAGGTAATAACTAGGTAACAAAGTTAGTTAATTAACTTTTTGAATTTAACCAAGTAAACCCATTCTGAATTTTTGATTATTTCAATGAGAGAAATTTGGAAAAATTCAGAATTCCAGTATTTTGTCTTATTCTTATTTTTTTGAATTCCTTCAGAAAGAGATAAGAATTGGTTTGGTGAATCGGAAACAATTTTATTTTTTAGAAAAATTTCAAGTAAAAATTGCAATTTCTTTTCTTATGGAACATACATATCAATATGCATGGGTAATCCCTCTTCTCCCACTTCCAGTTATTATGTCAATGGGGTTTGGACTTATTCTTATTCCGACAGCAACAAAAAATCTTCGTCGCATATGGGCTTTTCCTTGTGTTTTACTCTTAAGTATAGCTATGGTATTCTCAGTTCACCTATCTATTCAACAAATAAATGGAAGTTCTATCTATCAATATCTATGGTCTTGGACCGTCAATAATGATTTTTCCTTAGAATTTGGATACTTGATCGACCCGCTTACTTCTATTATGTTAATACTAATTACTACTGTAGGAATCCTCGTTCTTATTTATAGTGACGATTATATGTCTCACGATGAAGGATATTTGAGATTTTTTGTTTATATAAGTTTTTTCAATACTTCCATGTTGGGATTGGTTACTAGTTCCAATTTGATACAAATTTATTTTTTTTGGGAACTTGTGGGAATGTGTTCCTATTTATTGATAGGCTTTTGGTTTACACGGCCAATTGCAGCGAGTGCTTGTCAAAAAGCTTTTGTAACTAATCGTGTAGGGGATTTTGGTCTGTTATTAGGAATTTTAGGTTTTTTTTGGATAACAGGTAGTTTAGAGTTTCGGGATTTGTTCAAAATAGCTAATAACTGGATTCCTAATAATGGGATTAATTCCTTACTTACTACTTTGTGTGCTTTTTTATTATTCCTTGGTGCAGTTGCGAAATCTGCACAATTCCCTCTTCACGTATGGTTACCCGATGCTATGGAAGGACCCACTCCCATTTCGGCTCTTATACACGCAGCAACTATGGTTGCTGCGGGGATTTTTCTTCTAGCTCGACTTCTTCCTCTTTTCATATCCCTACCTTTAATAATGAGTTTCATTTCTTTAGTAGGTACAATAACACTCTTCTTAGGAGCTACTTTAGCTCTTGCTCAGAGAGATATTAAAAGAAGCTTAGCCTATTCTACAATGTCTCAATTGGGTTATATGATGTTAGCTCTAGGTATAGGTTCTTATCAAGCTGCTTTATTCCATTTGATCACTCATGCTTATTCGAAAGCTTTATTGTTCTTGGGATCCGGATCCATTATTCATTCAATGGAACCTCTTGTTGGATATTCACCAGATAAAAGTCAGAATATGGTTCTTATGGGTGGTTTAAGAAAATACGTTCCAATTACAAGAACTACTTTTTTATGGGGTACGCTTTCTCTTTGTGGTATTCCACCTCTTGCTTGCTTCTGGTCCAAAGATGAAATCCTTAGTAATAGTTGGTTGTATTCACCCTTTTTTGGAATAATAGCCTCTTTTACTGCAGGATTAACTGCGTTTTATATGTTTCGGATATATTTACTTACTTTTGATGGGTACCTGCGTGTTCATTTTCAAAATTACAGTAGCACTAAAGAGGGTTCGTTGTATTCAATATCCTTATGGGGAAAAAGGATACCCAAAGGAGTGAATAGAGATTTCATTTTATCAACAACGAAGAGTGGAGTTTCTTTTTTTTCACAAAATATATCCAAAATTCATGGTAATACAAGAAATAGGATAGGGTCCTTTAGTACTTCCTTTGGGGCTAAAAACACTTTTGTCTATCCTCATGAAACGGGAAATACTATGCTATTCCCTCTTTTTATATTACTGCTTTTTACTTTGTTCATTGGATCCATAGGAATCCATTTTGATAATGGAGTAATGGATAATGGAATAGCGGAGTTAACCATATTATCAAAGTGGTTAACTCCCTCAATAAACTTTTTCCAGGAAAGTTCTAATTCTTCCATAAATTCATATGAATTTATCACTAATGCAATTTCTTCTGTAAGTCTAGCTATGTTTGGTCTATCCATAGCATATATCTTCTATGGATCCGCTTATTCCTTTTTTCAGAATTTGGATTTAATAAATTCTCTTGTAAAAGAGAGTCCGAAAAAGTTTTTTTCGGATCAAGTAAAAAAAAAGATATACAGTTGGTCATATAATCGTGGTTATATAGATATTTTCTATACTAGGGTCTTTACCCTGGGTATAAGAGGATTAACTGAACTAACGCAGTTTTTCGATAAGGGTGTCATTGATGGAATTACCAATGGAGTAGGTCTTGCTGGTTTTTGTATAGGAGAAGAAATTAAATATGTAGGGGGAGGGCGAATATCGTCTTATTTATTCTATTTTTTATGTTATGTATCCGTGTTCTTATTCTTTTTTCTTTCTTAACTTAAGGAATTCCCCCGTCTCCTGCCTAAAGAGCCCCCTTATTCCCCTTCCTATCTTCTTCCCCCATCTCTCCCCCTTTTCTACCATCTCTCTCTTTTTCTTTTTTCTATATCTCTCTCTTTTTCTTTTTTCTATTTTCTATCTCCCTCATTGTATAATAGTTCGGTTTTCCGCGATTTTTTCCATTCCTCTGTGTAAATAGCCT